TCTCTATCGATTTTTTCCATGATTGATAATCTCTCCTTTCACTTTCTCCAAACGTTGAATGACTAATCCTAATCTATTATGTCGTGGTAACTTGTAACTAGGAATAAAAGGTTGATTATAGCAATTCGATCTATTCTATATAGAACAAATCATAAAACAGAGCCTTAATTTCCTATATATACAAAAAATACGGATATTGACACAATTCATTTCATTCCACTTTGTAATACTTCAGTAGATTTAGTTTTGTTTATCCTTTAGTTCAGTCTTAATTTCGATTTCTTCTGTAAAATGAAATTTTTATAAAAAAAAAGGAGTCTTTATGTCTCGTTACCGAGGACCTCGTTTCAAAAAAATACGCCGTCTGGGGGCTTTACCGGGATTAACTAGTAAAAGACCTAGATCCGGAAGTGATCTTAAAAACCCGTTGCGTTCCGTGAAAAAATCGCAATATCGTATTCGTCTAGAAGAAAAACAGAAATTACGTTTTCATTATGGTCTGACAGAGCGTCAATTACTTAGATATGTGCATATTGCTGGAAAAGCCAAAGGGTCAACAGGCCAGGTTTTACTACAACTACTTGAGATGCGTTTGGATAACATCCTTTTTCGATTGGGTATGGCTTCGACCATTCCTGGAGCCAGGCAATTAGTTAACCATAGACATATTTTAGTTAATGGTCGTATAGTGGATATACCAAGTTATCGTTGCAAACCCCGAGATATTATTACTACGAAGGATAAACAAAGATCGAAAGCTCTGATTCAAACTTCTATTGCTTCGTCCCCTCACGAGGAATTGCCAAACCATTTGACTATTGACTCATTCCAATATAAAGGATTAATAAATCAAATAATAGATAGTAAATGGATCGGTTTAAAAATAAATGAGTTGTTAGTCGTAGAATATTATTCCCGTCAGACTTGAACCTAACGAACAGAACAAAGAAAGGGGTTCAGACAATTATGTCCCTTTTTCAACGAAGTAAATAGATCTAAAGTAAAGGCCATCATCCACATTTTTCTCATTCACGTATCATAAATCGCTCCGTAGTAGGTTTTTTGTCTCCGCGATATTTGTATTTTACGTACCCGTATCAAAGTAATGTAATTAGGAATAGAGATTCTCTATCAAAAAAGCTTGTTGGAATAATGATATGAATTCTTATTTGATTTGATATATTGCGGTCGGTAACGCTGGTGAATTAACAGAAACGGAAAGAGAGGGATTCGAACCCTCGGTAAACAAAAAGCCTACATAGCAGTTCCAATGCTACGCCTTCAACCACTCGGCCATCTCTCCTACATAATCTTATTATTGACCAGAAACCGAGTGAATAGCGAGTTATTTTATTGCAGTACCGGCACGACCGGGGTTCCATAAGAATAAAAAATGTTTTTCAAATTTCATATTTATCAACAACAACTTCTCTTATCATCTATCCCATAGATCTATTACAAATTCATGAATCGTACCGTGGATTTTTCTATTTGATTTCGATTGTATAATGATTATTCCATCCCTTTTCCTCCTTGGATCATAACCAAATAAAAATTTCTCGAGTTATAAGAATCCATAGTAAAATAAAGTGCTTGGTTATTCAACTTAGATGAAATAGTAATAGTTCCGTTCATTTATATACTACGAAATTTATATGAAATTGGCTCTGATTCTATCAAAAGTCTCCTATCTATTTTTGTCCGAAAAGGGTACAATTTGAGCGGAAGGTACACATCTTTTTCGAATTTTTCTGTTTTTATGTTATTTTGTACTGTACAATTCCTTTGTTTGTGGGATAATTTTCCCCGAGCCGAGGGGGTAATGAGAAGAATTGTAGAATGGATTGCTAATTATGCCTAGATCTCGGACAAATGGAAATTTTATTGATAAGACCTCTTCAATTATAGCCAATATTTTATTACGACTAATTCCGACAACTTCGGGAGAAAAAAAGGCATTTACCTATTACAGAGATGGTGTGATTTGATTCTTTTTTCTTGTTTTTTTTTAGCCCTCACTTCAGTCTTACGAGAAAAGACGTGATTCGAAATAGAAAGAACCAAATTATTGAAATAAAGCTACGCTTAGTGAAGGTAAAGTTTGGAGATAGAACAATTCCTTCTGTCGTGTATCCTCGATTGATTCGGCCTCAGATACTTTAATTGTCGATTTTAGTATTGAACGAAAGGTTACACCTATGGGTTCTGCGGGTCAATCCTACTCCACTAGTACCAATAGGCGGCATAGGGGAAGAAGCACTACACTAGGAATCAACAATACGAAAACTTTGTTATAAATTACCCTTTTCCCTATTGGTATCGGGACTAACAAGAATGGTTGGGACAACAAACATCCATCTCGTTCGTACTTTGGATACCCATATAACCATCAAAGATCGTTGAAGTGACTAATTCCTGGAAATAATGGGCGTTGAGGACAAAGAAATCGTTGGAGTTACCATTTCTATCTAGCACTAATACGATTGGTGTTAAGAAAAAA